TAATATATATATATTTCTATATTATAATTATCTATTTTTTTTAGAAAGCCTCTGTTTGTGAAAATATTATCCTTGTCTTTGTTTATGTCTTGGATTGGAACAAATTACTATAATTCGCCTCCGTCTTCGAATCAATCGACATTTTTCACAAATTTTACGAACAGAGGCTCTTATTTTCATATTTCTCATTCCTTAATAAGTTAATCCTAAATTTATTTATTGGAAGAAAATAAGGTTTCCTTACATTTTGAACTTCTAATTGTGGCTTTCCCCACAAAAATAATGTTGAGATTGAAAAACACCCTAATTAAATTGAATGACTTATACTTTTTTCTTTCCTAATGGTATACCTATAAAAAGTAAAAAATACGTTGAATCTTTTCGGAAATTTAGTCCATAATCTAAATTGCATATAATTTATTATAATTAATTTATTATATAATTAATTATAATTATATAAGGGAACCTGAAACATATCCTGGGAAATGATTCATGGGTAAATTATTCATTCAGTAATTGAATTTTCACGAATCCCCCTTTTTTTATTTTTTCCAATTCCAGTTAAACCCCTCTCACATTCACTAATATACATAAGGGGTGAAGTTATATTAGAGATTTGCGTTTTCTCTCTCTCTTTTTTTTTTTTACAAAAATCGAAAGTTTTTCATATAATTAAGATATGTTACAAAGATTACCATATATAGCATAAAACTTCTCCACCTATTTTTTCTAATCGAGCCTCTCGATCTGTCATTATACCTCTAGAAGTTGAAAGAATTACAATACCCATGCCTCCTAAAATTCGAGGGATTCTTTGATAATTATAATATATTCGTAGACCGGGTGTACTGATCCGTTTTAAATTTAAAAAACTTTTATATAATCCTTTTCTATTTCTTCTATATCGTAGAGTTAAAACGAAAAAATTTTTGTCGTTTTGTCTATGTTTTCTCACGTTTTCAACAAAACCTTCTCGTAAAAGTATTTTTACAGTGTTTTCTGTGATGTTAGTAAATGGTATTTGAACCATTCCCTTTTTATTCATGTCAGCATTTCGTATATAGGTTATTATGTCAGCGATGGTGTCCTTACCCATGGTAAACGAAAAAAATGGTTGCCCCTTACTTTCTATATAATCAACATGCTCCTTTTTCTTTTTTATTTTTTTATGATTTTTAACTTTCTATTTCTATCTAGTCTATATATCTATATATGTATATATATTTATCTATATATAGATAGATATATTGTTTGGGTTATCAAGTATTAATCTGAAATATAGAATAATTGAATATAAAATAATTGCTAATTCGAATACTTATCAAAATTATTAAAAAAGGGATAGGATATATGTGCGATAAAATAGATTGATTAATAAATCTATTTAGATTCTTTATTCACAAAATAATGTATCTATATCACGGTTTCGTCTTATAATACCTCGGGTGCTAATGAAACTATTTTTGTGAAATTTAACTGTCTCAATTCCCGGGCAATTGCGCAAAAGATTCGAGTTCCTTTTGGATTTCCTTCTTGATCAATGACAACGGCAGCATTATCATCATACTGAATTATTATACCGTTCCTACGTTTGAGTTCTTTACAAGTACGTACAATTACAGCTCGGATCACTTCTGATCTTTCTAAGTTTGTATTTGGTATTGCTTGTTTGATTACAGCCACAACAATGTCACCAATATAAGCATATCGTCGATTACTAGCTCCTAGGATTCGAATACACATCAGTTCGCGTGCTCCGCTGTTATCAGCTACATTCAAATGAGTTTGAGGTTGAATCATATCATTTTTTTGTTTTTTCAGTTCAAAGATTGAAGTAAAAATATTATGTGTTCGAAAAAAGGAATCTACAATTGCATTTTTTTTTCGTCCTAAAGACCTCTTTCCTTTGATTCTAACTTATTATCCTGAAATAATGAATTGAGTTCGTATAGGCATTTTGGATGATGCTATTGAAATAGCCTTTCTTGCTATATTTTCAGGGACCCCGCCCATTTCATAAAGTATTTTCCCAGGTTTAACGACAGCTACCCAATATTCGGGAGATCCTTTTCCCGAACCCATACGTGTTTCAGTAGGTCTTACTGTAACCGGTTTGTCGGGAAATATGCGTACCCATATTTGTCCACCGCGGCGAACATTTCGTGACATTGCCCGTCGTCCCGCTTCTATTTGTCTAGATGTTATCCAAGCTGGCTCAAGTGCCTGAAGAGCATATTTTCCGAAGCAAATATGATTACCTCGATAGGATATTCCCTTCATTCTTCCTCTCTGGTGTTTACGAAATCTGGTTCTTTGGGGGTTATAATAGATGGTTGTTTCTCAATTCAATTCCATCTTTATTACAGAACCGTACGTGAGATTTTCACTTCATACGGCTCCTCGCGAATGAAGCAATTCCATATATATCGATTTTAACTAATCGATAAAATAATCTGCACTAATATTCATATGTTAAATGAATAATAGAATCGAGGGATTTTTTGAGATTTCATAGAATCTCTTGATCTATTCGAAATTTTTATATCTTGTTTTGATAGTGAATTGAATATGTATTCTTATAAACTAAACAATTTTTGTTATCCGTATAAAAAATTAGAGAATGTTGTTTTGTTATATTATTTGTTATATTATACTGTTCTAATGAATCTTTATTTATCTTATTATTATATAGAATTGGCAAAAAAAAAGAAAAAAAAAAAATTAAAAAAAATACAAATTCTCGCGGGCGAATATTTACTCTTTTATTATAAAATTCAGAGATGTAATGTAGGGCATAACTCCTAAAAAAAAATGGATTACTTTTTGGTTTCTTTCGCCATCCCACCTAATGAATCATTAAGATTTGTTTTTAATAAAATCTTAAGTATTTGGAGGTTTCGTCGTTCCCATCGCTTCTCGATTAATGGTTAGGTCTGAATTCTACAATGGAGCCTCTTTCATGTCTAATCATGTCTAATAATTAATAGAATACTATTTTTTTTCTATTGAGTTGTTTTTTCATGAATCAATATTCTCAGTTTTTATTGATTCAGAGCTCTTAATTTGTGTATGTTCCATATATATGTATTGATGCTTTATTACACTACTTTTTTTTATGAGATGACCCATAGACCTTTACATATTCGAATTCTATATCATTGATATATTTGTCTCTCTTTCTTTCACCCCTTCGTTTATCCGTATAATTTTATTGCTTTACAGCTAATAATAAGATTTTTTCTTTTATGCTGCACTTCAGTTGCTCTAATGAAATTATCAATATATATATAATTATATAATATATATAATATATCTATTTTTTTATTTTTTTTTCTATTTTTTGTTTTGACTAGTTCTTTATATCTAGATAATCCGAAGCGATGCGTTGGTTATTACTTCTTTTTTTTTATTCATTTATATTACTAATTTAATAGGTTTCTTTTTTTTGTTTATTATAACTGTTCTAAAAAAAACTAACGAGTCGCACACTAAGCATAGCAATACTATCAACAATATGAAATGATTACTTTCATTTTTTAGTTGATTCAATCTTATAAAATTGATAATTTTTCATTTAATGTTATATATATATGACATTAAATGAAAAAAAAAAAATAAGTTATTCTTTAATATGTTATTCTTTATTTCGAAAATATCCAAACTTTGATCCCTAAAACCCCATAAATAGTTCGAACAGTATAGCAACAATAATCTATTTTAGCTCGAATGGTTTGTAGAGGAACCCTACCTTCTCTGATCCACTCAACACGTGCAATTTCTTTTCCGTTGATACGTCCTGCGATTTGTACTTGAACTCCTTTTGTACCCGCTTGTTCGGTTAATTGAATAGCTTTTTTTATTGCTTTACGAAATGAAACTCTATTCTTTAATTGTGCAGCTATAAATTCAGCAATAATATTAGGGTGTTTATAAGCATTTGCAACTTTTATAATAGCAATGTTTAGTTTTCGATTCACATAATTAAGTTTTTTTTGCATATTCATCTGTAATTCTTCGATTTTTTGAGGCTTGCCTTCTATTAATAACTTAGGAAATCCCATATATATTATGACTTGAATCAGATCGATTCTTTTTTGAATCTTTATCTGCCCAATTCCCTCGACACCAGAGGATATTCTTATATTTTTTTGTATATAATTTTTGATACAATCTCGTATTTTTTTATCTTCTTGTATATTCTCGGAATAATTTGTTGGTTGTGCAAACCAAATAGAATCATGACTTTGAGTTATACCAAGTCTGAAACCAAGCGGATTTATTTTTTGTCCCATAATTCCCCACTACTTTACATAAAATGATACGTCTTATTTGTGTATTTTTATTTTTCTAAAATAAAAGGATATATCTATCTATATAGATAGATATAGATAGATATAACTCATTATAATTCATTGACTCAGTTCGTTGAAGTTTCTATTCTGACTAGTATTGGTTACTGCAAAATAAAAAAAATAGAAAAAAAAAGGAAATATTCAATGAAATAAAGTAAAAATTCGAGTACCCTAACCTTTTCTTTATGTACAAATCACATCAATTACTATTTGTACTTTATGTTGTAAACAGACATGAACCTTTTTTGACCAAAAGACTATGCTTCTATCTAGAGGTTCTTCTTTATCATAAGAGTCTATTTTCATGAATAAATTAATAAAATCTTTAATTTATTAAATTATGAATTATAAAATATATGATTTTAACTTAATTTAAAAAAGAATTCTTTAATATTGATTTATATATTACTATTTAAAAATGTATGTTAAAATTTACGTTAACGACGAGATTTATTATCATTTTTCGCATGTCCTCGGAAGTTTAGAGTAGGTGAAAATTCTCCTAATTTATGGCCTACCATACGATCTATTATATAAATAGGTAAATGTTCTTTTCCATTATGGATAGCGATGGTATGGCCAATCATTGTGGGTATAATGGTAGATTCTCTGGACCAAGTTATTATTATGTCTTTTTCCGCTTTTGTG